CGTTCGAATTTGAGAAAAAAACCGATTCGGTATTTGGGAGATAAAGAATAAAGACAACAAAGATAAAAAATCAGCTAGAATCGGTTTTTTAGCATTTTACCGCCCTTATGTTAGGGATTTCGTTGTCCAACAAAACAAATGATTCGCAGAGAAGAGAGATGTTTGTACTTTACTGATTTTTGAGTAGAATATGATTTGAAGTGTATAAGACGGGTTGCATTTATTAAACATGTATGCAGATAGTTATAATATCCGACTTCTCTTTTATTGTCGGTTCTTGTCGGGACAGCCTGGGTCGTGCTCTATCAAAAGATAATTTCTATTCAATGCAAAATAGAAGTGAAGTAGCATAATTTTATGCTAATTCACTATTGAGAACATATCTAAATAATAGATATCTGTGTAACAATTTATGTTCTGGGGTTTACATATACTCATATGTTTTGTTATAATAAAATTGAAATTGAGAAGGACCTTTTGATTGAAAAAAAAAAATAAATACTGATTTAGTTCTGTCTCAATTAGTTCTGTCTCAATTTGTATTTTTTTATGTCATTAGGAAAACAGAATTTGAGATTCAAATCCAAGCATCGTTCATGAATTCGAAGTAAGCAGTCAATAGTTAATGGTTCCAATTTGTCGGCTGAAAATACACATTTTTTGATTTCTCAATAGAAAAGCGAGAGAATGTTTTTAGCATTGTCTATTTTCCGATACTATAGAATCAGTCGAAGGGGTGGATCAAATCCAATCAAAAATGAGTGTTTCTTTTATGAAAAGGGTTAAGGAAAACAGGAGTCAAAATGCAAGTATAATAAAAATTAAGTAATCCGGGCAAATTTTCATCTATTTTATATCATTTTGGCGGCATGGCCGAGCGGTAAGGCGGGGGACTGCAAATCCTTTTTCCCCAGTTCAAATCCGGGTGTCGCCTAATCAACAATCAATCAACAAAAAAGAATAGGCCTTATTATTTTATTCTTATTCCTACATCTTCACATTCCCTTGGGATATTATTATGTATTTTGCTTGAGTTTAATCTTTCCCGATTCGAAATCATAATCGATTTATTAGATTGGTTTCTGAATAGTGTTCGGGCAGAATCCCTTTTTGACTCTGCGCCATTGATTCCACTATTATTAGTGAGGAATAATGGAATAATTCCTTCGTATTTATAGAGATAGGGGACATAATTCACATGGATATAGTAAGTCTCGCTTGGGCTGCTTTAATGGTAGTCTTTACATTTTCCCTTTCACTCGTAGTGTGGGGAAGAAGTGGGCTCTAGAAGTACTGCTAATTGAGTTCAGGAATCAAAGCGTATCAATTGTTTTATAGATCGTTCTGCAACGCATTTTGAACTGTTTTTAATTTAAATTAAATTGAATCCCATTGGACTCCAATGGAGTAATCTATGATATGAATGATACTCTTTCTCTCAAAGAGATATTTCAGCCATTCCCGTGTTTGTATTTCGAAAAGAAAGGGATTCAGATGATTGTAAATTTATTCCAATCTAAAATTCTTCCGAAATTTTCTATTTCAATCAAGGGGAATGGGCTCTTACTATCTTTATAGATAAAGAGGAAGACCGGAACCCCCCCCTTTTTTTTTAAATTTCTTTCCCTCTTTACTCTTCAAAGAAGAAGTCGTTTTGTTAAGTGTATACGCATTTTCTATGAGAAATGATATAGAGATGGTGGTTGTCTAACGAGAGACTATGCAATAATAAGATTTTGCCTCGGGCGAATCACATATTGGGTATTTATCGTTTCCTTATTAGGAAAAAGAAATAGAATTCTAAGATAAGAATTATTTCAGATTGATCGGAACAAATAGATGTAGCAAGTTGGGTGTTATGTCAACTCCATACAATATATAGAATTAATATACACATAATTCTAGATTACAACTTTATAGACTAAGTGTATAGCCTACGAGATAGATAGTATGGTAGAAAGAAAGATTCATCTATTTCTACCATACTATCTATCTCGTAGAATACTGCTGATTATAGTCCGCTTATTTCAGTTAAGTTAAGACATGAAATTGGAATCCTTTTCATTTGACTTCGTCAATTTTTGAAAAGAACTCAGAAGAAAAGTTTTATTCAAATGGATTTGAAAATTCAATTGAATTAATCATTTTGACTGACTGTTTTTACGTAAATGATAAGTAGAAAGGCGGTAGGAACTAGAATGAATAATGCAGTAGCAATAAATGCAAGAATATTTACTTCCATAATCTAATCGGTTTTTTTACTTCGCAATAACTCGGGATTTAATCCCCTAGAGATGATAAATCTTTCGTCTGTAAATTCAATGAATGAATTACCTCTCGATGATTTTGAATCGGATCAATATCATGAATAACAATATCTGATCTAGAAAATCAACTCGTCGTCGAGACTTGAATAGTATAACATAGGAAGTTCTTTTATCCATACCGAATCAAAATTTTTATTCCTGACCCAATTAATCCAAAATTCCTTTATTTATAT